AATTTCGCATTTTTCTCCATCTTACCACTTAATAACTCAGAATCGGATCTTGGTAAATAAATATTTGCTCCTTGAGAATTTCAAACAGAATTTCCAAGTACTTAACTATTATTTAATGGATGAAAGTGGGAGAATTTCGAATCCCAATCCATGCAGTAACATGATTTTGAATCCATTCAATTTGAATTGGGATTCGCTCCAGCCCGCCTATTGTGAAGAAACATCGACAATCATTCGCCTTGGACAGTTGATTTGTGAAAATGTATGTATATCCAAATATGGACCGCGCCTCAAATCTGGGCAGGTTATAATTGTTCATGTTGACTCTTTAGTAATAAGATCCGCTAAGCCCTATTTGGCTACTCCAGGAGCCACCGTTCATGGCCATTATGGAGCAATCCTTTACGAAGGAGATACAGTAGTTACATTTATCTATGAAAAATCGAGATCTAGTGATATAACGCAAGGTCTTCCAAAAGTGGAACAAGTGTTAGAAGTGCGTTCGATTGATTCAATCTCAATGAACCTAGAAGAGAGGGTTGAAGGTTGGAACGAATGTATAACAAGAATTCTTGGAATTCCTTGGGGATTCTTGATTGGGGCTGAGTTAACCATAGCACAAAGCCGTATCTCTTTGGTTAATAAAATTCAAAAGGTTTATCGATCCCAGGGGGTACAAATCCATAATAGACATATAGAAATTATTGTGCGTCAAATAACATCAAAAGTGTTGGTTTCAGAAGATGGAATGTCTAATGTTTTTTCACCTGGAGAACTCATAGGATTATTGCGAGCGGAACGAACAGCGCGCGCTTTGGAAGAAGCGATCTGTTATCGAGTTGTCCTATTGGGAATAACGAGGGCGTCTCTGAATACTCAAAGTTTCATATCCGAAGCGAGTTTTCAAGAGACTGCTCGGGTTTTAGCAAAAGCCGCTCTACGAGGTCGTATCGATTGGTTGAAAGGCCTGAAAGAAAACGTTGTTCTGGGGGGTATGATACCTGTTGGTACCGGATTCAAAGGATTCGTGTACCGTTCAAGACAACGCAGCAATATTCCTTTGGAAATGAAAAAGAAGAATCGATTCGGGGGGGAAATTAGAGATATTTTATTCCAACATATAGAATTATTTGATTGATTCTTGTCTCCCAAAGAAAGTCCATGATCCATCTGAATTTGCGGGCTTTCACGATTTCTAAAAGCGAATTCATCCCTTTAACTTCACTTTCACTATCTAGTCCGGTTATTCGATTTGGTAATAAAGATAATAACGAATAGAAAGGAATTAATGGCTTGGCTCGTGTATCAACGGTCAATCTCCGGTAGAAGGTTCCGTCGGAACAATTCTTTATTTAGGGCACCTCGTCTCTTAAAAAAAAAAAAAAGAGGAAGTGTAGGGAAAAATGACAAGAAGATATTGGAACATCGATTTGGAAGAGATGATGGAAGCCGGAGTGCATTTTGGGCATAAGACTAAGAAATGGAATCCTCGCATGGCACCTTACATCTCTGCAAAGCGTAAAGGGATGCATATTACAAATCTTACTAGAACTGCTCGTTTTTTATCAGAAGCTTGTAATTTAGTTTTTGATGCAGCGAGTACGGGAAAACAATTCTTAATAGTTGGTACCAAAAAAATAGCAGTTGATTCAGTCGCATCGGCTGCAATAAGGGCTCGGTGTCATTATGTTAATAAAAAATGGCTCGGTGGTATGTCAACGAATTGGTCCACTACAGAAAGGAGACTTCATACGTTCAGCAATTTAAGAGCGGAACAAAAGACGGGAAGACTCAACCGTCTTCCGAAAAGAGATGCATCAATCTTGAAGAGACAATTATATCACTTGGAAACCTATCTGGGTGGGATCAAATATATGACTGGGTTGCCTGATATTGTAATTGTCGTTGATCAGCAAGACGGCTATAAGGCTCTTCGCGAATGTATAACTTTAGGAATTCCAACGATTTGTTTAATCGATACAAATTGTGACCCGGATCTTGCGGATCTTCCGATTCCAGGCAATGATGACTCTATAGGTTCAATTCGATTCATTCTTAACAAATTAGTCTCGGCAATTTGTGAGGGCCGTTCTAGCTCTATAACAAATCGTTGATTAATAATAAGATAAGTAATAATAAGATAAGTCACTGACTTCGGGAAATTTATGGATTTATGGAATCGGTTACTTTTCCTGAATCTAAAAAAAAAGAGAGATAAAAATCACTGGGGATTTTTGAGGATTCCTTGGGATCCGAAATACAGGATTCAAGTAGGCGAGTCGAGAAAGAGATAGTGGAATCAAAATAATTTCTTTTTTAGTTCTACTTCTCTCAGAGGGCTATATGAATGTTCTACCATGTTCCAGCAACACCCTAAAAGGGTTATACGATCTATCCGGTGTGGAAGTAGGCCAACATTTCTATTGGCAAATAGGTGATTTCCAAGTCCATGCCCAAGTGCTTATTACTTCTTGGGTCGTAATTGCTATCTTAGTAGGTTCAACCACTATAGCTGTTCGAAATCCACAAACCATTCCGACCGACGGTCAAAATTTCTTCGAATATATCCTTGAATTCATTCGAGACTTGAGCAAAACTCAGATTGGAGAAGAATATGGTCCTTGGGTTCCTTTTATTGGAACTATGTTTCTATTTATTTTTGTTTCTAACTGGTCAGGGGCTCTTTTACCTCGGAGAATAATAGAGCTACCTCAGGGAGAGTTAGCCGCACCCACGAATGATATAAATACTACTGTTGCTTTAGCTTTACCCACGTCTATGGCCTATTTCTATGCGGGTCTTACCAAAAAAGGCTTGGGTTATTTCGGTAAATACATTCAACCAACGCCAATCCTCTTACCAATTAACATCCTAGAAGATTTCACAAAACCCCTATCACTTAGTTTTCGACTTTTCGGGAATATATTGGCTGATGAATTAGTAGTTCTTGTTCTTGTTTCTTTAGTACCTTCAGTGGTTCCTATACCTGTCATGTTCCTTGGATTATTTACAAGTGGTATTCAAGCTCTTATTTTTGCAACTTTAGCTGCGGCTTATATAGGCGAGTCCATGGAAGGGCATCATTGACTAGCTTTAAAAAGAGCTTTAGTCTTTGTTTCGCTTATCCCAACCCAATGGAGGCTCGAGATAAGCTATTTCGAGATAAGCTATTGGGGGATAGAAATACAGTATATACGATATAGAGTAGTAGCAAAAAAGAGTCCGATATGCTTTGTAAAAAAAAAAAAAAGGAAACTAAAATATCTTTTTCCCTAGGTTCTCGGCCCATTTCTGCCATACTCCCAATGAATATTTTATATTTGTTCAGTGAATTACGACATTCTGATTCCTAAAAAAAAAGGGGGGTAGATATATTTCTATATTTTATGGCTAGAAGACCGCTCTTGTGGACTATGTAAGTCTTTTTTTTTTTTATTCATTACGGTCTATTTGGTTGCACCCTTATTATTTTTTATTTTATTGGCATGTTGACAATAGTGTATTGATCAAATATAATTGGATCATGGATAAATCGATCTATGATCCAATTATATAAACCTTCCGGGAGCATCAAGCGCCCATAAAGTTAATTTATGGGTTTGACCCCGGATACAATTTTTTTTTGGAGAGAGAATTATGCTAGGGCGATTAGCTCGTCTGTTAACATCGTCTAGGGTTACTAGTTGGGCAGAAACAGCCTTCCTCTTTGGAGTGGGTTTACTTGGTGGTAATTATTGGTTTGGAGGAGGAAGTCAGCTAGGAACGATTGGGTCCGTATTAAGCAAAACAGCTTTCCTCTTTGGAGGATCTATCACTGCGCTCAATTGGGTGGCTTCTTTCTTTTTCTTGGTCAAACCAAAAAATCCTCCAACTCCCCCTCGGCCCACCGCGATTATCTGGCAAATGGAAGAAGAACCTGAAAGCCAAGTATCCTTGCCTATTCCCATCCCTTTGAAGTGAAGTCAAAGGGCGTAGAGCAAATTGCCGACACAGGTCTAGCGTACAACGAGGCATTCCTACAAGAGCTATCCCTACGAAACCGCAACCAGAGACTTAGTAATGTCGATTTCTCAAAAATTAGTGATTTGGATTTATCCCCAATCCTCGACAAAGAAGATTCACCTCCAGAGCTATCTGTGAGTCCATATTCAATTCCGAATCTATCTCTAAGTCGATATTCAAATCTGTCGATAAGTCTATCTTCCACTACAGATCTGTCGATAAGTCCGTTGTCAGCATCTGTGGGCGTGGATGAGTACTTCCCGGAAGGAGCTTGGGACGAAGAAAACGATTTAGATTTCTCGAGAATCCGCAATAAATAGCAGGCGCGGATGAGACTTCGGCCCCAAGGGCAACGCCAATCGAGTCAGGAGAGGTTGCACAGAATGTGGACAAAAAGGTCGAGGGGGCTTTGACCCATCATAAAATTCTCTTGTCTGAAAGAGAAGGTGACTTCTTCAAATTCAAAAGAAGAATTCACAGCAGCGGCGATCTCCGCAACTACATACCAAAAAACAGTCCAGTCCAAAAAGGACTTCTTATATATAAGAGCCCAGAGCGCTGATGCTGTGCCTAAGGTTAGGTAGGTTGAGTTCATTAAGAGCTCCTAGGGAATCCTGATAGCGGTGCATTTCCTGGTCCTTCCGGTTCAGGAAAGGGGCGGCTCAGTGGCGAAGGCGAATCAAGCGCTGCGGGGCATCATAAGATCCGCCCAGACTAGTCTATTTGATTTTCATTGTTCATGATATTTCAAAAAGGGTTTTTAAATTTTAATTAAGGAACTTCGGATTAATTAAACGAATTAAACTGAATGAAAAAGTAGGGGGCTGGGCTATCCTCTTCTCTGTTTTATTTGAAATTCATTTTCCCTAAAAATTAGGGCTATACGGATTCGAATCGTAGACTTTCTCGGTAAAACAGATCAAACTTATTATTATTATCGAAATGATTCGAACTGTTTCAAAGACCCAACGTGTATTTTTTTTGCATTGGGCTCTTTC